TCCCTTGAATCAAGATTCAAAAAAGATATCGAAAAAATGAAAAGAAAATAGTAAAAAAGAAGAAATTTAAAATCAAATAAATAAAATAGAAATCTTCAAATAACAAATAATAAGAATATAGAGGTTCTTTCTATTTACCGAGAATCCCTGTTTGTTGGATAAGATTGGTTAAAGTCGGGAACTCATAAGAAACCCCTTTCTATCTTTCCTTTCAAAAAAAAAATGTTTTTTGAAAGGAAAGATAGAAAGACGATGAAGATAAGGATGGGAGAAGAAGAATCCAGCGGATTCTCATACATATTCGTGTAGAAAGAGGAATAGGTACACTTCATTTAGTTCTACATTCGTTATTGATTCTTAAATACTTTATATTAAGATTATCTTAATATTCTATCTAATAGATAGACTTATCATAAGATATCTTTATAATTATAATTTATAATTATAATAGGTACAAATATGAAATCGAGGTACCCATTCTATGATAGATTTGAACTTTCCCTCTATTTTTGTTCCTTTAGTGGGCCTAGTCTTTCCGGCAATCGCAATGGCTTCTTTATCTCTTTATGTCCAAAGAAATAAGATTGTCTAAATATGATGGGACCAAATCTCATCAATTTCTTTCAACGCTGGATCATCATACAGATGCTTTTTTAATGTAATATGGTAGGATATACGATATGTGACCTTTCCAAAAACAAATGGAAGAGTTGTTTTGTTATGTATGCCGATGCATAATATACGCATTAATGCATGTATATGCGGTTATAGCTTAATAAATTAAATGATTAAATTCCAAATGATCAGCAAATCTTTTTTGAAAAATATTTGAAATAGAAACTCAATGTATCTAACCAATTATTCCTAATGGTTCCCGTCGGAATGCTGCTAGTTGATGAAAGTTACTTCGGGATCAAGCAATAAAGTCGAGTCAAATCCATTTGGGTTATTCTCTCAATTCCAATCGAATGCAACTGGATCTAGTATAGTATGAACTGGCGATCAGAACTTATATGGATAGAACTTATAACGGGGTCTCGAAAAACAAGTAATTTTTGCTGGGCCTGTATCCTTTTTTTAGGTTCACTAGGATTCTTAGTGGTTGGAACTTCCAGTTATCTTGGTAAAAATCTGATATCCGTATTTCCGTCTCAGCAAATTCCTTTTTTCCCACAAGGGATCGTGATGTCTTTCTATGGGATCGCAGGTCTATTCATTAGTTCTTATTTGTGGTGCACAATTTCATGGAATGTAGGTAGTGGTTATGACCGATTCGATAGAAAAGAAGGGATAATGTCCCTTTTTCGTTGGGGATTTCCTGGAAGAAATCGTCGCATCTTCCTTCGTTTCTTTCTGAAAGATATCCAATCAATCAGAATGGAGGTGAGAGAGGGTCTTTTTCCTCGTCGTGTCCTTTATATGGAAATCAGGGGCCAAGGAGCCATTCCCTTGACCCGTACTGATGAGAATTTGACTCCACGAGAAATTGAACAAAAAGCTGCCGAATTGGCCTATTTCTTGCGCGTACCCATTGAAGTATTTTGAAATGAACTGAAGAATCAATCTCAGCATGAGAGAAGGAACTTAATACATCTCAAAAGCAGGAGGGAGTATATGGAACAATATTAATAAAATCTAATATAACTAATCAAATAAAATAGATTTTAAAATCTATTAAGGAGAATAGAAACTATTTTTACACAAAAACTATTTTTTATACGCATACACATGGCGTCCAGCTTCACTCTTTATACTAGTAAAAGGTCTAATAAGTATAGATTCATCAAATATCCTAACATGTCTTTTGTTTTCGTAAAATAGAATTCCTCTTTTTAGGCCTTTGAATTGATACCCTATCCCGCGCTGCGGTTAGACAGTGAAATCTTTTGAATTCGAAATAGAAATAAAAGAATGAAAGGATCCGGTAGGGTTCGTCTTTAAATCCAAATTCTATTCGTTAGTTCAAATGGGTTTTCGAGTCTTCATGGAAAGGAATAAATGAAGAGGAAATCGATTACAATTTGCCTAATCGAGATCTCTGGAATATGGAAAGAATATTTACTTCTTTTTTTTTTCATTCGAAAAGGGCCTTCTTCTATGTTCTATTCTAGATTATTCTAGATCCAAAGAGTCAATTCTTACACAAAAACAAAAATAGGAAAAGATCCATAGGTTCGATACCTTATTCTTGTTAGAGTTATAGGCTCTTGTTATATAACTCGTGCTTCATATAAATTTCAGATAGAATCGACGAATGAAACAGGTTCATTAACAATTCACATCACAGATACAGAATGAAAAAAAAGAAAGCATTGGCTTCCCTCCCATATCTTGTGTCTATACTCTTTTTGCCCTGGTGGGTTTCTCTCTCATTTAAGAAATGTCTAGAAACTTGGGTTATTCATTGGTGGAATACCAGGCAATTCGAAATCCTTTTGAATGATATTCAAGAGAAAAATGTTCTAGAAAAATTTATGGAATTAGAAGAACTATTCCTGTTGGACGAGATGATAAAGGAGTACTCGGAGACACATATGCAAAGCCTTCGTATAGGAATGCACAAGGAAACAATACAATTGGTCCAAAGACACAATGAATCTCATTTCCATATCATTTTGCATTTCTCTACAAATCTAATCTGTTTCGCTATTCTAAGTGGTTATTTTGTTCTGGGTAATGAAGAACTTTTCATTCTAAATTCTTGGATTCAGGAATTTCTCTATAACTTAAGTGATACAATCAAAGCTTTTTCGATTCTTTTAGTTACTGATTTATGGATCGGATTTCACTCGACCCATGGTTGGGAACTAATGATTGGTTCGATCTACAACGATTTTGGATTGGCTCAGAATGACCAGATTATATCTGGTCTTGTTTCCACTTTTCCAGTGATTCTAGATACAATTGTGAAATATTGGATCTTCCATTTTTTAAATCGTGTATCTCCTTCGCTTGTAGTAATTTATCATTCAATGAATGAATGAATAATTCATTAGATCTTTTGATATCAATCAAATCAGAATCTTTCTTCGTGTAGAAAGAAATCATTTTTAATTTTTAATCTTACTTATTCTTTATACTTCTTTCTACCTTTTCAATTCAAGGTATTCATACTATATTCCACCAGTACAATTCTTTCAGTACAATCAATACAATGGCAAACTCGTGGATAGGGAATTCTACTAACTACCTATCAAATTTATTGTAGAAATTCCGGGGATCAATGATTGGACCATGCAAAATAGAAAGACTTTTTCTTGGGTAAAAGAACAGATGACTCGATCCATTTATGTATCGATCATGATATATGTAATAACTCGAGCATCTATTTCAAATGCATATCCCATTTTTGCGCAGCAGGGTTATGAAAATCCACGAGAAGCAACTGGGCGAATTGTATGTGCCAATTGCCATTTAGCTAATAAGCCCGTGGATATTGAAGTTCCGCAAGCTGTACTTCCTGATACTGTATTTGAAGCAGTTGTTCGAATTCCTTATGATATGCAACTGAAACAAGTTCTTGCTAATGGTAAAAAGGGAGCTTTGAATGTAGGAGCTGTTCTTATTTTACCCGAGGGATTCGAATTAGCCCCCCCCGATCGTATTTCTCCCGAAATGAAAGAAAAGATGGGCAATCTTTCTTTTCAGTGTTATCGTCCTAATAAAAGAAATATTCTTGTGATAGGTCCTGTTCCCGGTCAGAAATATAGTGAAATCGTCTTTCCTATTCTTTCCCCCGACCCTGCTACGAAAAAAGACGTTCACTTCTTAAAATATCCCATATATGTAGGTGGGAACAGAGGAAGGGGTCAGATTTATCCTGATGGTAGTAAGAGTAACAATACAGTTTATAATGCTACATCAGCTGGTATAGTAAGCAGAATAGCACGTAAAGAAAAGGGGGGATATGAAATAACCATAGTTGATGCATCAGAAGGACGTCAAGTGGTTGATATTATACCTCCAGGACCAGAACTTCTTGTTTCAGAAGGTGAATCCATCAAGCTTGATCAACCATTAACAAGTAATCCAAATGTAGGAGGTTTTGGTCAGGGAGATGCAGAAATAGTGCTTCAAGATCCATTACGAGTCCAAGGCCTTCTGTTATTCTTGGCATCTGTGATTTTGGCACAAATATTTTTGGTTCTGAAAAAGAAACAGTTTGAAAAGGTTCAGTTGTACGAAATGAATTTCTAGATATAGAGATTCTTTAAAAGAAAGTTGGTAAAAGTGCCAAATTCTTGTTGATTGATAGAATGATATATGATTCAAAAAATTCTATAAGTCTTTTCTTTTCTTTGTTTGTTTTTTTTATACTATTTTTTATTTTGCGGGATGTCTGAAACTCATTACTTGTATACCATTCCTAATGATAGAAAATAAGCATACAAATACAAAGGAATAGAATAAAAGGCAAGGACGGGAAAATGAAAGGAAAAAAGATTTATAGAAAGTATTCTTAGTCTTCCTAATCGTCTATTCGATTCGATACAAGACTACACAAGAAAATCCTTTTCTTGTGTCGTCTTGTATCGAAAGAATCATGATTTTTTTCCTGTTCGCCAAAGATTCTTATTCCTTGTTTTATTTTCCGGGTATAATTGAACAAATAGAACTTCTTCAATTATTCAATTCACTTCAACTTAGAACTTAGGAAAATAATTCAAACAAAAAAAGACTTCTCTTGTTTTGTTTCGGCTGAAAAGCGGATTAGATCTTTACGCATATCCAAATATTTCTTTATTATCTCATTACAGTTTTCTTTGTTTTCTATTTCTTTTCTATATATATATATAGAAATAGAGTTTTTTTCTTTTTATTATTCGTTTTAGTTTAGTAGAAATAGTTGAGTATAAAAAGAAAAGGATTTGCAGGATGTTTCATACGGATAAATCCATACGTATTGGATTATTCACATAAAATCGATGGATTCCTCCTTTCTTGTTGCTTCATATTCAACATATTGACATAATAGTGAATATTATGTAGGAGCGACAGAA